ATAGGATTTCCAAAAATTGACAAAGTAATATTTCCATTTATTCATCAGAAGAAACGTCCCTTTTAAAGCAAGAATTGATTTTCCTTGATACCTAACATAATGCATGAAAGGATCTTTGAACAACCACAAATTTGCTTGAAAAGCCCTGGGAAAGTCCTCTCTTTTTCCATAGAAATAAATTCGTTCAATAAGGGCTCCAGAAGATGTTGATCGTAAGTGAGAAGATTGGTTACGGAGAAAGAGGAAACCGGATTCATATTCACATACATGAAAAGTATATAGGAAGAAGAATAATCTCTGATTTATTTTTGATTTTGAAAAAGAAGAACTGGCTTTCTTTGAATTTGAAGTAATAAGACTATCCCAATTATGACACTGATGGAGAAAGAATCTTAATAAATGCAAAGAGGAAGCATCTTTTATCCAATAGCGAAGAGCCTGAACTAATATTTCCAGATGGGCTGGGTAAGGTATTAGTATATCTAATACATAATTTAAATGTGAAAAGTTGTCCTCTAAAAAAGAAAATATTGAATGAATTGATCGTAAATTTTCGGATTGAACTACCCCTTTCCTTTCTAGGGAAGATATTAATCGCAGAGACAATGGAATTTCCATAATGATTGAAGAAACCTCTGACATTATTTGCGAATAAAAATGATTGGTCTGCCCCGAAAAAGGAGTCTGTTTAGAGTCATTAACAGAAAGAATCAAATGATTCTGTTCATACATTCGAATGATTAAACGTTTCACAATAAGTAAGCTGGATTTATTGTCATAACCTGCATTTTCCAACAAAATGGATCTATTTAAACCATGATCATGAGCAAGTACATAAATATACTCCTGAAAGATAAGTGGATATAAGAAGTAGTGTTGTTGAGATCTATCTAGCCCTAAATAGCTTTGGAATTTATCCATTTGAAATTCTATTTAAATGAAAGGTAGAGGATTTTGGGGGTTATAAATGATACATAGTGCGATACAGTCAAAACAAGGTATTATAGTACAAACCGAATAGATACCTCGGATCCAGATAAACTTATCAACAGATTCTCTATCATCTCTTTTTCCATTTAATTTTAAGTTTTTATGTTCGTTTTCCTTATAGGATGACAAGATGATTAGAAATCCTTTACTTTTTTCAACCCAATCGCTCTTTTGATTTTGGAAATTGATTTATCAATATACTGTTTCTTATACACATACATCTCCATTATTCCATTATAGAATGGAGAGTGGTAATATTTAGGATTCATTAAAAAATCAAGAATATTTTTTCCTGGGAGAAAGCCTTCCCGTATTGGGCACTAATATTTTTTTAACGTCTAATCAGATCGGGTAATCATTCAAATTCAGAATGAAAGCTCGTTGCTTTTTCTTTCCCTATAATAAAAATGAAATTAATTGAAGCCGTGGGGCCCTATCCATTTATTAATTCGACCCAACTCGAAATTGACTTCGGTTTGCTCCCTTTCAATAATTTAAAGAAGGCTTTGTACCGAGCCAGAAAGAATAAAATATTCTCAGAACTCTTAATTGATACGACATGCTATTTTTTCCATTCATTCCCTTTCAGGATCAGTCGCGGTCTTCCAAACTTTACCGATAGTATGGACGAATCCCTCGCTTCATCTAAATGTGTAAAAGATCCTAGCCGCACTTAAAAGCCGAGTACTCTACCATTGAGTTAGCAACCCAAATATAAAAGGGTATGTAGATACAATCAGAATAAAACAAAATTATTAAATTAAAGCATTACTCTACGAAATAAAAAATCTAAAAAAAATTTCTACTCTATTAAATTTTTCTACTCTATTTGGAACATAAAAATGACTAAATCAGAATCAGATGAAAAAAGAAAAAATTGCCCGACCAAAAAAATAAATAAATGTAAAAATGGTAGAACATCCCCTATTTCTATGTTCTCCACTTTTTCAATCAAAAATCCGGGTATCAAAGCTAATCCAACGAACCCATCATTTGAATCAACAAGTAAAAATAAAAAAGAAAACCTATGGGACGGAAATAAATAGATCTGCTTATCACGATGAATTATATTTGTTCGATACAACGTTGTCAACATAAAGGTTAAGAAAAGAATACGATGAAAAAATACAAAAACTTAAATTGAAAAATAGTAAAAAAAGGACTTGTGTTGGATTGGCACTGCATATACCTATATTTATATACTAAATTTTGAGTTTTTAGATTAGATGGAGAATAAAAAAATTGAATCCATATAGAATAAAGAACTTCTATTCCTTGTTTGTTACTTGGTATTAGCGTTCAAATGAAAACCACCCAATTACAGGTAATGCCATAATTTTCTATTTTTTGAGGATCAATCAAATACAGTTTCCTTAGAAAAAAAATTCTATAGAAAAGGATTCTATAAAAGCAATGAGAAATAGATACGAATAGACCAAGAAAGGAAATAAAAAAACATAGTATAGAAAAGATATCCAAAATGATATAGAAATCACTATCCTACCCTTAGTTTTTATTTCCTTAATTTAATTTTGTTTGATTAGGGCAAAGTTCCTTAAAAACCTCTGCCTTTTTTAAAATATCCTGAACAGTTCCTGTAGGCTGAGCGCCTTTTTCAAGGAAATAGAGAATAGCGGGAACGTTTAAATAAGTTTGATTCTTGATCGGATCATAAAAACCCACTTTCCGAAGATCTCTTCCTTCTCTTCGAGATCGAACATCAATTGCAACGATTCGATAGACGGCTCATCGGGATAGATGTAGATGAAAAAGAACCCCCCCCCTAGAACCGTATAGGAAGTTTTCTCCTCGTACGGCTCGAGAAAAAATGATTCGAAGTTTTATCTATGGATAAAATTTGATTAGAATAAATAGGAAAGGAATCCGTAAACTAAATTAATAAATTCTATAATTTCAATTTCACTCATTTTTATTTAGCTTCCTTCCTGAAGAAGAAAAAATCATTTGTACTCATAACTCAAGTTCAATAATATAATATCTCAAATATCTTAAAGAAAAATCTTTAATTTAATATATATATTTTTTTTGAGTGGTCTTTAACCCACCCTTTTTGTCTCGTTTAAAATCTATTTTGATTCGTTATTCGGATCCGTGAGACAATTGAAGTGGTGTTTCCTTGTTCTGGGATCCTTTATCTTTGTTTTAAATCATTGGGTTTAGACATTACTTCGGTGCTTCTTAATCCTTTCAAAATGGTAGCAACATACCCCTTTTGCGATTTCTTTCTATCAAAGAATCATACCGACGGTTGATTCGTGCGCGATACACTGCGTATCGAAAAAGTTTTAGCCGTTCCAACAAATTTTTTGAATTGAAAAATTGCTCGAATCGGATCCTTTCGATTTCTATATCGAAGATATCGAAGATATACTTACGAAGTTGTTCCAATTTATGAATTGGCATTAACCCTAGATCGTTGCCCCTGAGAAATTAATCAATACTTTCTACTCGAGCTCCATCATGAACTATGTTACATTACAACCCAATAAAAAAAGAGAAGGGCTCTAGTAGAATAGAACAAATGACGTCGAGCCAAGAGCACCTTCATTCCTATATAAAATGGTGGATGTAAGAAAAAGAATCCACACCGGATCGTGTCCTTCAAGTCGCACGTTGCTTTCTACCGCATCGTTTTAAACGAAGTTTTACCATAACATTCCTCTAATTTGGAACCAGTACGGAATTGATTCAATTATGGAATCATGAATAGTCATTGGTTCAGTCGGTACAGAGACCAAGTAATTTATATTTTTTCTTATCTACATAGATTATTTTTCTGAAGAAATATTAGCAAGACCCCAGCTTTTTTGTATGAATGGAACGTTTTTTTATAAATATCTATTTCAAAAAAATATCTAACAGAAATATCTAGAAATCTAAACTAAATAGATATAGAAATAACATAACTAACAGAAATCACACGAAAAAAGAAATTCTATTTTACTCTGCCTCTTCAAGTGACTCAATAAGATAGACCGGCCCATTTCCAACTTCCCAAAGAGTCAACCCATAAGGAATCATTACAAATCTTGATACTTGAAAAAGTTTCCAACTTATCCATCATTATTTGAGTCAAGTTTTACAGTAAAGACTCCCTTTTATTATCATTATCATAAGAAATAAGAAAGAAGAATCTCTGTTTCTTTTCGAATGGAATTGTCAATGATGTAAAGCAAATAAGCTAATAAGCTAAATCAAACAATAAAAAAAAATATCGAAAATATATATCATATCATTGTTAAATAAAATATTTTAGGGATGCCAATTCTTTTTCACAAAAAGGGAAACACTATTGTCACTGAAACAGGATAAGAATACATACCTATAGGTTAAGCGCTTCCTCTTTTATATGTATTTTCATTTCATATTTTTTTTAACCTGATGAGGTTAAGTAATCTTTCTACAACTATGATCTACGGCCCATCTTAGCTTTATCTGGGTCACAAAGGGGTTCAGTTACTTTTGCATATCATTTGAACTCGATTTAGTTCAGTTTGTGAAAAACTCAGATATGCTTCCGCAAAGAATCATCAATCAAAATCAAAAAAGAAGGAAGAATAATATAATATTCTATGCAATATTAGACCTCGAAACAGAACCTCCTTGAACAAAAAACAAATATTAGGATACAATGGATACGCTCTGGGACGGAAGGATTCGAACCTCCGAATAGCGGGACCAAAACCCGTTGCCTTACCGCTTGGCTACGCCCCATTTCTATTTTTATTGGACACTAATACTAATAAAGAATAATATTGGTATTAAGTCTTCGTCAATTCCAGTCCAACTATCTAGAGAAACTCTTTTTTCTTTATCTTTATAGAATCTATTATAGATTCATGCTAGGATTTTGGCATGTGTATATCTAGAATTTAACTGAATTTATTGATCATTACATATAATTCAATTAAGATATTGTATGAAAGTATGATTTCTTCTATTCTCCTTTGAGAATTGGAGGATTTTTGATTGAGCAGAAAAAAAAAAAGAAGGATTTTTTTGTTTACCTTACTTTCTTCATTTTTCCTTAACTCAATCAAAATGCAATTATTTCGACGAAAAAAAAGTCTGTTATGCTTAATATTTTTAGTTTGATCTGTCTTAATTCTGCCCTTTATCCGACTAGTCTTTTCTTCGCCAAATTGCCCGAAGCCTATGCTTTTTTGAATCCAATCGTAGATGTCATGCCAGTTATACCCCTGTTCTTTTTTCTTTTAGCCTTTGTTTGGCAAGCTGCTGTAAGTTTTCGATAAGAGCTTTAATACTATCCTAGAAAATTCATGATTTATTCGAGAAAAATTATAACAATTGATAAGATCAAATAAGTCTGACAGTATGAACCTTCAATTCAAACTCTCGGATAGTCGCGAGAAATCCGGCTCGCCCTATTTCCTTTCCCCATTTTAATCCTTTTTCGGGGAAATACCTTATGAGCTTAGGGTCCCTTAGAATATCTAATTGTGGGTATGAAAGTGAGGTAATTAAATTAAAGACTCTTTTTACAAATTTCAACTTCATTTGATTTGAATTTCTGAACATTCTTTTCTATTTCTATAATTCATTTCTTGGTGTCAAAATAGGATATGTGATATAAAAGTGGAGGATCTATTATCTTTTCTCGTTTTTCTTTTTCAAAAAATGATCTTGGAGGTTGTGTAATGCTTACTCTCAAACTTTTCGTTTACACAGTAGTAATATTCTTTGTTTCTCTCTTCATTTTTGGATTCCTATCCAATGATCCAGGACGTAATCCTGGACGTGAAGAATAAAATAAAAATTTAGTTTTTCTTGTTTGATTTTACAATTTTATTAAGATTTTATTTTAGCTATTCCACATATTTAATTTAATTAGGAAAAAAAAATAAAAAGGGGTTTGCAAAAATTGAAAGAAAAAAATAGAAAGTCATCAACGGAAACGGAAAGAGAGGGATTCGAACCCTCGGTACGAATAACTCGTACAACGGATTAGCAATCCGCCGCTTTCGTCCACTCAGCCATCTCTCCCAATTGAAAAAGATAATTACTATGTTACATTACACATCAAGTAAGGATTAAATAAAGTATTTCTTTTACATTCTTTATCGTTATTATAGAATTAGCAATTCCATTTAGATGCTCGAAAGATCCAAATAGAATAGAAAGATAAATAAAGAAGACCTTCTTGCTTTTATTTTGTTCGAAGTGCCTTTTGGGCCTGGCCCGGTCAATACCCAGCCGGGCCTTTTTTTGTTCCAATGAATTCCCGTTTTTTTGTTTATAGGCAACATACTCTAAATAGCCAATTTGGTATCTGTGTAAAAATTTCCCTTCTGGGGTTTACATATACTTATCATTTTTGTTATAATAGAATCCAGAAATTGAGAAGGATTTTTGATTCAAAAGAATCAATTTAGTATGTATCCATTTGTATTTTCTTATGTCATTAGGGAAACCAAATTTTAGATTCAAATCCAAGAATAAGTCACGAATTCTCAGTCAACGAATAGTTAATGGTTCCCTTTTGTCATAAATTTCGGCTTTTTTAAGCGAAAATAGACATTTGATTTTTCAATAGAAAGGTTAGTGGAAGTTTTTCGGCATTGTGGGAAGATACGATACAATCAATCAATCAAGGGGTAGATCAAATACATTACAATAAATAAATTAATTAAATACAATAAGAAAGGATAAAAATTTTCTAATTTTTATACATAAATTTAGATTTAGAAAAAGGATTTAAAAAGGGATGCAAGATGCGAGTACAAAAAACTAAAGTTTAGTAATCCAACCGAAAAAGAAAAATTTTTTCCTATTGTGTATTGTTTTGGCGGCATGGCCGAGTGGTAAGGCGGGGGACTGCAAATCCTTTTTCCCCAGTTCAAATCCGGGTGCCGCCTCATCAACAAATGAATCTAAATCTCTTATTCTGTTCTGCTGTCTTATTCTGTTCTGGGGATTTTGTAAAAGCTTGGAAATCCTTGAATCTAAAATTCAAAGAAAGATTATATTGGATGGATTTTTTTTATAGTTTATAGAAAAAAAAAAGTGCAAAAAAATTATTTTTTTTTAGACCCGTCGTCAAGAGTATAATATACTATCTCCCAACTCCTTCAGAGAGACAATCGGGAAAGGGTACGAATTAGATCAAATAGGAAATAAAATAATATGTAATAGATAGCAATTTTTTTTTCCTTTGAAGGGCAAGAAAAAGGAATGGGTCTCTTTTTTTATTACTAGATAGAATAGATGTTCCATTCCATTAGTAACATTCCCTTATAGTGTCATTGTATATTTTACTTGTATTTAGTCTTTCCCCATTAGAAATCATATAGGAATTTTTGAAATGGATTTATTTGACTGGTTCATCAATAGTGTTCGGCCAGAATCCCTTTTTGACTCTGGACCATTCATTCTACTATTATTAGTGAGCAATAATGGAATAATTCTATCATAGAGATAAGGGATATAATTCACATGGATATAGTAAGTCTCGCTTGGGCTGCTTTAATGGTAGTCTTTACATTTTCCCTTTCACTCGTAGTATGGGGAAGAAGTGGACTTTAGAAGCACTCCTAATTTAGTTAACGGTATCAATTTTTTATAGATCGTTCTGCAACGCATTTTTTATTTAAATTGAAAATTATTTCAATTTAAATAAAAAGATCCTCGTTTCAAAATTCCCTTGGATTCTAGTGGAGAAATGTATTCTATAACAGTAAAACGATTTTTTCAGATTCATCGGAATAAATAGATGTATCAAAGAAATAGAATCGGGTCCTACGTCAATTCCATATATGAATTAATAACTACATAGATTGAAGATAGAAGCTAATATAGTATACCAACTTTATTAGAAAGTCAAGTACAATTTTATTTTATACGTTACTATAACACTAATAGAATAGAGAGTATGATAAGAAAAAAATTTCTTTCTTACCATACTCTCGGATCTCATAGAATACCGCCGATTATAGCCCGTTGATTTCATTTAATAGAATACTTTTCTTTTGATTTCTTCAAATATGGATAAGAATTCAGAAGTCAAGTTTCATTCAAAGTAATTAATCGTTTTGACTGACTGTTTTTACGTAAATTATAAGTAGAAAGGCAGTAGGAACTAAAATGAACAGTGCAGTAGCAATAAATGCAAGAATATTTACTTCCATAATCTCATCGTTTTTTTATTTCACAATAACTCGGGATTTAATCCCATAGAGATGATAAATCTTTCACCTATCAATTCAATGAATGCATTACCTATCGACGATCTTGAATCGGATCAATATCATATCATGAATAACAATATCTGAGCTATTAAATTAATTCGTCGTCGAGAATTGAATAGTATAACATACGAAGATCCTTTATCCATACCGAATCCAATCTTGGATTCCCGGACCGAGCAAAAATTCCTTTTTTATACTTCTTTTCTGTTCTTTTTTTGTATGTAGTTAAACGAAGTATCATCTAACCACCCATCCGTTTCCATTAAAAACCCAAAAAGAGAGGAATTAGGTTCTAAATTTTAATGATCCAATTTTCTTTGGAAGACAAAGAAGTATGAGAAAGATGAGGCGCGGGATAAAAGATGGAATATTCTATCAACTTCATTATTTTAGTTATTTTAATTTTAGTTTAAGGTTTATTCTTTCTTTGACAGAATCCTGAAAAAAAAAAAGAGAGGAAACCTCTTCGGGATTCAATTATGCTCTCTGTCCCCTCTTTCAGAGAAAATGGAGAGGCAAATTGATGTACTTATTGGATCCGTCGGGACTGACGGGGCTCGAACCCGCAACGTCCGCCTTGACAGGGCGGTGCTCTAGCCTATTGAACTACAATCCCAGGGAAATAAGAAGAGATCTAGCAGAAATTTTGAATTCTTTTTTATTATCTTGTATCAGGTAGGGTATTTCTTAAGAACAAGAGAGTTCTACCGTCTGATAGTAGATTGGCAAATTGTTGGGCCGAGCTGGATTTGAACCAGCGTAGACATATTGTCAACGAATTTACAGTCCGCCCCCATTAACCACTCGGGCATCGACCCAACGCCTAAATTTTTTAGACGTTCCATAATAAACTTCCTTTCGTCTACCAGGCAGACTTGACAAATACGGCTACGGATCATTTGATAGAAAATACCACTCCTATAGTCTTGAGTCTTGGTACACCCCCAGAGGGACTTGAACCCTCGTTTTCTCCGTGAAAGAGAGAGGTCGTAACCACTGGACCATAGGGGCCTACGGCCGCCTTCATAAATCAACTAGAAATAAAAGGTCCCGAGTGCCGGCCAAATCAAAAAGCACTAGAATATGGGTAATAAGACAAATACCATAGGTAATAAGAAAAATACCTTGAGGTAATATAAAAATAGAATAGGAAAAACATAATAGGTAATAAGGCCTAGTAGGGCTACCTTATTAACTTTAACTTAATATAACTCAGCCCGAGATCCGTCTTTAGTAGATCCATAGTATATAAATCAAACGGAAAAACTCCTTAAGTATTCTGGGGGTTAGTTAATGGTAATCAAATCAAACTTTACCATTAAACTATATAACCTTGAAACTTTATTTCATTGGTCTTTCTCATCTTTATCTCTCTCATTCACAAAGGGTTATGCGTTGGATCCATGATCCTTCACTCTGCAGTAGATTCAAGATGGTTTACCAAAATAGGATTTGGTCGGTCAAATTATATTGACCCCTAAGTCATACTGTCAATTGACAACACGACAGGACAGGAGGGTAATAAAAGAACGGAGAAGACATAGATAGATATAGATATAAAATAAATAAATAATTAGATAGATATATCTGCGTTAATAATAATAAATATTCATATCATATAGTTTTCTGGTATTCAATATTCAAGTAGATTAGAATATCAATACCGTTATATTATACTATAAAAATATTATACTATAAAAATAAATAATAAATAAATAGAAAATAAAATAAATTTTATTCTAAAAAAATCCCAAAGCATAGTAAACCTAAGTGGGAGAATTCTG